TGTTTTCTGGATTTGGAAAAGCGCGGATTTTCAAGAACGGGAATCTTATGATATGTTGGGAATCTATTATGATAATCACCCACGCCTGAAACGTATTTTGATGCCTGAAAGTTGGATAGGGTGGCCTTTACGTAAGGATTATATTGCCCCTAATTTTTATGAAATCCAAGATGCTCATTGAATAAACAAATCTTCACTTCTCCGGATATTCAAGGAATATTTTTACATTCTGTTCTAGATCAAACGGAGTCGTTGGACTCTCATTCGTATTATGGATGTGCTAAATTAAATAAATAAAGAAAATTGGGGTTTCGTTGATATTCCCAAATTAAAATTTGGAATATATTTATTTCGGATGAGCCGGGCCGATAAAATGAAAAAAAAAGAAAAAGGAGTTCTGCAACATGAACTTTGTACCGCGTACATTGCTTATATGGGCTCTAGAGGGTCGCGCAGGGGGGTGAAGAAATAGAAGAAATAGAAATAGAATAATATTAATATATAGAATATGAAATAAAAAGGGGGGTCGGATTACTTTTTTTTTTTTTTTTATACTTTATTTGGATCTTGTATATTCCTACGGTTCTATTCCTATAGACTTAAAAATGTTAAACCGACTAAAAAAAAGCTTAACTTTCAAAAAGGTATATTTTTAGATACACAAACGATAAGTATGTATCATGATCTAGACTAGTAACGGATATGTATACCGACCCATGTCGATTAATTGATATCAGTATCCATAATCGCATGCCAGGAACCAGATTTGAACTGGTGACACGAGGATTTTCAGTCCTCTGCTCTACCAACTGAGCTATCCCGACCCTTCCCGCCAACCCCATACAGAGGGCTGGGGTATATGTTAGTCAATTAAATAGATTAAATAAATAGATTAAAAAAGCATTACAAAGCCTTACCCAGACCCTGGAATTTTTTGGTCTTGTATAGTCAAAAAGAATACTTTGTAAATGTAAATGCAGTTTAACTCAAAATAATTATATGGACCGTGAATGATTCAAATGGGGATTCCCTTCTCATGGATGTTGATTTGCACATATATCACATATATCACAAGGCTTGTGATAAGAGAGAAAAGGTTCTCTCACGATCCATTTGTGAAAGAGTAGAATGGCTGAGAAACATAACTAATGTGGAACCGCGGAAAAAGGGATAAGAGAAAAAAAAAAAATAAAAAAAAAAGTTCGATAATATAATTATAGTATAGTTAGGGGGGGTAAAGCGAACTCTTTATTGGGGATAGAGGGACTTGAACCCTCACGATTTCAAAAGTCGACGGATTTTCCTCTTACTATAAATTTCATTTTTGCCGGTATTGATATTGACATGTATAATGGGACTCTATCTTTATTCTCGTCCAATTAGTGAGTTCTTTAAAAGAAAGATCTATCAGACTATGGAGTGACTGATTTGATCAGTGAGTATTCGATTCTTACTTAAACTTGGAGTCGATTCACAAGAATTCTTCAATTTTGAATATAAAATATTAACATATACATATAGAGTATAGAAAATAAAAAAATAAAGATTCGGATTAATCTTTGGTATTTTATTTTTATTACGTATATGGGTTCATCCTTTCTGGAGTTTTGAAAAAAGAAGGATTCATTCCTCGATCAAAGCAGTCAACTCTATTCGTTAGAACAGCTTCCATTGAGTCTCTGCACCTATCCTTTTTCTTTTTGTATTCTTGCTTTCTGAACCCCTTTTTTTGTTTTCTGAAACCAGGATTTGGCTCAGGATTGCCCATTTTTAATTCCAGGGTTTCTCTGAATTTGAAAGTTATCACTTAGTATGTTTCCATAATTAAGGCTCAACCCAATCAAGTCCGTAGCGTCTACCAATTTCGCCATATCCCCTCTCTCTTTTTTTTTTTTTGAGACTAGGATCTCGTTGGGATCCCTTCTTTCGTTCATTTATTTTCGAGCCGTTTACGTTTAATAGATATGAGATATGATATGCATTTCTATATAAAAAAAGGTGTCTAGGTCCCCTCCTATTTGTTTGATTTCCTGTCTATTTTCTTTCATATATCAGAGGACCCGTATTTGTATTTAGTCCAATCAAAATGATTCTATCATTGATGTATCCGCAATTCAATATGGATGGATATATACCACATATATATACCTCTCTTACTCGAATTTTTACGTTGGGTTTTGGAATACTCGAAGGGTCGATTCTTTTTTTTTCGACTTATCCCCTACCTTTTCGAATGAAACCAGCGGAATTCTATATAATCTGAATTGGATCCTTATCTTTTCCTTAGGGCCACCCCGATATAATCGAGTTAATCCACTAGAATATAAAAAATATACATTTGAATATATTTATATTATTATATTTAATATAAATTGAAAATTATAATTATATTATATACCAATACCATATTTATATATTAATATTTAATTTATTATTTTATCTATAATATATTCTAAATAATATAATATGTTACGTATTACTATACACAATAAATAGTATT